TTTGAAATGGATGCCTGAGTTATTATATATATTATGGGCAATACGGAAATGGATCGAATCATTTTTTCCTTTATCCAAGAACGGGTATTTCTAGTTTGCATGGTCCAGTAGTTGATACCAACAATTTCTACAATAAAGCGGGTAGGTCACTTGTATAATTCCCTATCTATGATTCTGCTATTTACTGGAAAATTCTTATTGGAATATAGGAAGAATCTCTTGAATCGGTGGAAATATCAAATAGAAAGAGTAAACACGATTTTGAATGCTTTATGTATGTATGGACAAAACAAAGAAAGTAACAAACATTAGAACTGGCTAAACTCATTTTTCATTCATTCATTGAGTGATAAATCAATACAAGTGACGGGGATATACGATTTAAATAATGGAAGATACCATATTTAAAAATTGTATCTAGAATAACTGGAAAAGTGGAAGCAAGAACAGATATAATTTGATCGTTATGACCAAATCCAAAATCTTTGTAGATAGAGTTAATCATTAGTTCCCAACCATGGGGCGAATGGAATCCGATACATAAATCAGTTACTAAAAGAATGGAAAAAGCTTTTATTGTATCGTTTAAGTTATATAGGAATTCCTGAACCAGAGAGTTAAGAATAACAAGCTCTTCAGTACCCAGAATAGAAAAAACACTTAGAATAATGAAAGAAATTATGTTTATTGAGAAGTGAAAAATCGTATTCATATGGTCTTGATTATACATCTTGATCAATTGAATCGTTTCCTTGTGGATTCCTAGCTTTTGTATATGTGTCTCTGGAGATTCCTTTATCATTTCGTCCAACAGGAGGAGTCTCTCTAATTCTATGAATTTTTCTAGAATACTATTTTCTTGAATATCATTCAAAAGGGTTTCGGATTGTCTCTTATTCCACCAATTAATAGCCCATGATTTCATACTTTTCTTAAATGCGAGAGAGATCCACCAGGGCAAAAATACTAAAGATATAAGATATAGAATGTGAATAAATATTTTCTTTTTTGCCATTTTTTCATTTATGAATTGTTAAAGAATCCACTTCAAATGAAGAAGAAATAAGAGAATAAAAAGAGAAATTCTTCATTTCAATTCAATTGGTACACGCAAGAAATAGGCCAATTCCGCTACTTTTTGTTCAATTTCTCGTGGAGTCAAATTCTCATCAATACGAATTAATGGAATAGACCCCTGGCCCCTGATTTCCATATAAAGGAAAAAGACAATACGAGTATAAATACCCTCTTTAACTTCGATTCGTATGGACTGAATATCTTCCATAAGGAATCGGAGAAAGATACGACGATTTTTTCCGGGAAATCCCCAACGAAAAATACAAACTATTCTTTCTTTTCTATCGAATCTATCATAACCACTACCTACATTCCACGAAATTATGCACCACAAATAGGAACTAATAAAGAGACCCGCTATCCCATAGAAAGACATCACGATTCCTTGTGGAAAAAAAAAGATTTGCTGAGACGGAAATAAAGATATAAAATTCCTATCTAGATAACTAGAAATTCCAACCACTAAGAATCCTACCGAACCTAAAAAAAGGATAAAGGCCCAATAGAAATTAATGATTTTTCGAGAGCCTGTTATAAGTTCTATCCATATATGGTCTGATCGCCAATTCATACTATATCTAGTTGCATTTTATTATTGGAATTGAGAGAATAATCCCAATTTGACTTTCCTCTTTTTGTTTACGAAGTAACGCTCATCAACTAGCACTTTTCTTAATTTCACTAAATATATTATTTGTATTTGTGTTATAATGCAAGTATAATTAAGTCTTAAAACAATAAATGAGATTTTGTACCGTCGAATCTAAATAATCTTGTTTTTTTGTACATGAAGAAATAAAGAAACCATTGCAAATGCCGGAATTACTAGGCCCACGAAGGGGACAAAAATAGAGGGTAAATTTAGAATTGTCATAGCAACGGTACCTCGATTTAATATTTGTACCTGTTATTGTTACATTAATTGTTACGGTGTTATTTATAAAATAAGGACATCTTATATTATAAATTATATTAAATTCGAATTCGTATATTATTATACTAAATAGATCAAATAACCTAATAAGTGAGTAGATAATAAAATTTAGAACTAAAAAAAATAGAAAGTCCTACTTGAGTGAATTTTGATTCAAAGGAAAGAAAGCGTGGAGTTTCAAAAATTCACTCAGAACGTCTTTTAAAAGATTGCGTGGTACGATTGGATCAAATAAGCCCTTATGGAATAAATATTCCGACACCTGCGAACCCTCGGGTACTGTCTGATTCAATATTTGTTCAATGACTCTTTTACCTGTAAATGCAATATAGGCATTGGGTTCTGCAATAATGATATCGCCTATCATACCACAACTGGCTGTCACTCCACCAGTAGTGGGAGATGTAAGGATGGATATATAGAATAACTTTTTATTTGATTGATAATCATATAAAGCAGAAGAGATTTTAGCCATTTGCATCAAGCTCA